GGGTACATACGGGTATTTCTATTTAGTCATTTGAGAGTCTCTTTTATTAGTTTTTTTAGTTTCAATAGCAGAAAAAATCGAATTCTCTACTGTATCCGGGTATCGTTTATCCCTACGAAATACCAGACAAAATAGAACGATTTTAGAAGGGATATAATGAAATTCGTTGATTGTTTGTTCCTAGAGAAATGATCTGTTTTATTTGACTTGACTGATGGGGACAACAAAAAATTAATTAGAAAATTAACTAACTATAATACAATACTATAACTATATATAACTAAAACTATAATATAAATAAAAAAATCGAATACTATACTATATACTAATAAACTAATAATAAAAAGAATAATAAAATAATAAACAGAATGCTCTTATTCAAAACGCCCTGTGATCTTCAACCAATTTTGCGCTTCAATATAATTACCAGGGGTAAGGGCTATAGCTTGTTTCCAATACTCAGCGGCTTGATCAAACCAAGCCTCCGCAATTTCCGAATCTCCCTGTCGAATGGCCTGTTCTCCGCGGTCGGAATAGGTGAGTAAATTCCCTTCCCTTAGAACCGTACTTGAGAGTTTCCTGCCTCATACGGCTCAGCAGTCAATTCTTTTCGTGCCCCATTTTTTTTTATTAGATCTATTCTATTTTTTCTCGAGTTAAAAAAAAAGAGGATAATTCCATGAGTTTCAAACTTGAATTTGGATTAATAAAAAAAGGAATCCGCTTTCTAGTTTTATCTTTTCTCCTACCTTCAGAAGAATAAAGCATCGGCATTTTCACTCTCATTATAATTTTCTGAAAGGTAACTATCTCGGTTTCCTATATCATATACTTTTATATATGATATATAAATTTCTATAGAATCCGTGAAAAAGACTTTTCTTCATAAAAAAGAAAAGACTTACTATCTTTGGGATCTGATACTACACCGCTGCTCAAAACTTTAGGGGATCAACTCTATTACATAAGTGGATTCCTAACTTTTCTATCATGATATAAGTAAGCAGTTCTTCTTGTATTGGCCCAAACCCCCGCTAATTGATCTTTACGGTGCTTTCTCTATCAATTAGATCTTTTATCCATAGAAAAAAAAAGTATCTAGGCATATCTATTTCTTCATATTTCAACTTCTATGAAGTTTCTTTCTTTGCTACAGCTGATAAAAATCGTTGTTTTGGACGATATATATGTAGAAATCCTTTTTAGCGGATTTGCTCTTTCTTTTCTTTTTTCTTTCTATAGTGGAGATAGTCGCACGTAATGACAGATCACGGCCATATTATTAAAAGCTTGTGGTAAGAACGGGTTTCGTTCTAGTGCCCGAAAATAATATTCCAAAGCTTTCGTATGTTCTCCGTTACTTGTGTGGATAAGGCCTATGTTATCAGTCAGTGATCTTCGATCATAGGGATCAATTTCCAGTCGCATAGCTTCATAATAATTCTGTAAAGCTTCCGCATAATTTCCTTCGGATTGAGCCGACATCCGTTACGGTCGTCATTCGGTTCAAAGAATCTCCGTTCCAGAACCGTACGTGAGATTTTCATCTCATACGGCTCCTCCTCTCCTTTATGTGCATAATGATAAAAATACATAGAATAAAAAAAAGATTGCAGTATTCTCATTATGAACTGAGCAGGGCTAGTGTTTTTACAATAAATCTCTAGCCAACCTTCCTGTAAAAGATCTTTTCTTAACATCAAGTATGTTGGTACTGGATAAAAAAAAATGGTAACTCCAACAATTTCTTTGTCCTCAACGCCGCTTAATTTCCTGGAATTAGTCACTTCAACAGTCTTCGATGGTTATACGGGTATCCAAAATACGAACGAGATGGATGTTTGTTGTCCCAACCATTCTTCTTAGTCCCGATCCCGATAAGGAAGCAGGGGGGATATTTTTTTTAACAAAGTTTTTGTGTTGTTGATTCCTAAACGTAGTGCTTCTTCCCCCATGCCGCCCATTGGTACTAGTGGAGTAGAGTTGACCTAACCCATAAGTATAGGTATAACCTTTCGCTTAATACTATAAATCAAATCCAAAATTCAAGCATATGAGGCTGCATTAATCGGGGATACACGACAGAAGGAATTAATTATTTGATTTCCACAAACTTCACCTTCAGCAAGCGTAGGTTTTTTTCCATTTTTTCTTTCTATCCGAAGAATGTGTCTTTCTCCTAAGACTGAGAGCAAAAAAAAGGAAAAAAGAATCAAATCGCACCATCTCTGTAATAGGTGAATGCCTCCTTTTCTCCTGAAGTTGTCGGAATTATTCGTAATAAGATATTGGCTACAATTGAAAAGGTCTTATCAATAAAATTTCCATTTATCCGAGATCTAGTCATAGGTATCAATCCATTCTAGAATTTAATTATCTCTCGTGAGAAAATAATCCCACAAACAAAGGAATTGTACAATAGAGTACGAAATAACGTAAAAAGGACTCATTAAAAAAAAATTGTTTATGAATTTTAAGTTTTTCTATTTTTCTAGTTAAA